TAATGGAATAATTCCTTCATATTTATAGAGATAGGGGACATAACTCACATGGATATAGTAAGTCTCGCTTGGGCTGCTTTAATGGTAGTCTTTACATTTTCCCTTTCACTCGTAGTGTGGGGAAGAAGTGGACTTTAGAAGTACTACTAATTGAGTTTGAGGAATCAAACTGTATCAATTGTTTTATAGATCGTTCTGCAACGCGTTTTGAACTATTTAAAATCAAAATATCTTAATTTCCAATTCCATTGGAGTCCAATGGAGTAATGTATGATAGGAATCATACTCTTTCAATCAAAGAACTATTTCAATGATTCCCATGTTTGTATTTCGAAAGGAAAGGGATCCAGATGATTGGAAATTTTTTCCAATCTAATTCTTCTGAAATTTTCTATTTCAATTAAGGGGCTCTTACTATCCTTTCTTACTATCCTTATAGATTAGATGGATACTGAGGAAGACCAGACCTTTTTTTGATCCCTCTTGACTCTTCAAAGAAGAAGTCGTTTTGTTAAATGTATACGCACTTTCTATGAGAAATGATATAGACATAGTGGTCGTCTAACGAGAGACTATGCAATAATAAGATCTTGCCTCAGGCGAGTCACATATTGCGCATTTACCGATGGGTTTCTAATTTTAGAAAAGAGATTTTTTCTTTATCGACTTATTTCATATCATGGTTCGGGCGTTAAAAATCGGTGAGGTTTACTCTTCCTTTTCGAAATCCGAAGAAGTGCCCGTGGTCCTCCTGTCAATAGTTAAATCAATTATTTCTTCGGAATACTAAAAAAAAGATTACTACGCGATTTTAGTAATCTATATGCCCATATCGTTTTTCAATCATTGATTCTTTCCATAAATACCGATATTCAGATTGGAAATCATAAAAAATCTAGTAATTCGAATCATAATTAGAATCATAAGATAAGAGTTAAGGCGATTATTTCAGATTGATCGGAACAAGTAGATGTAGCAAATAAATAGAATTGGGTGCTATGTCAATTCCATACAATATAGGGAATTTATATACACATATATGAAGAGAATATTGTAGATTGATCTATATAAAATGAAGCCTCTATCTTTATTCTAGAGTAGAACTTTATAGACTAAGAGATAGATAGTATGGTAAGAAAGAAATAGATGAATCTTTCTTTCTTACCATACTATCGAATTCATAAAATACTGCCGATTATAGTCCGCTCATTTCATTTAAGACGCGAAATTGGAATCCTTTTCATTTTACTTCGTCCATTTTTGATAAGAACTCAGAAGGAAAGTTTCATTCAAATGAATTTGAAAATGGAATTGAATTAATCATTTTGACTGACTGTTTTTACGTAAATGATAAGTAGAAAAGCGGTAGGAACTAGAATGAATAGTGCAGTCGCAATAAATGCAAGAATATTTACTTCCATAATCTCATCGGTTTTTTTACTTCGCAATAACTCGGGATTTAATCCCATAGAGATGATAAATCTTTCGCCTGTAAATTCAATGAATGAATTACCTCTCGACGATCTTGAATCGGATCAATATCATGAATAACAATATCTGAGCTATCAAATCAATTCGTCGTCGAGACTTGAATAGTATAACATAGGAAGTTCTTTTATCCATACCGAATCCAAACTTGGATTCCTGACCCAATCAATCCAAAATTCCTTTATTTATCATTTGTTTCCGTTCTTTTTTCTATAACCTACCTTACGTCTTCCTTGTACAATCATCTGATGAAGTATCATCAGATTGCCCTTCCACTTCAATTAGTCACATAGTTACAAACCCAAACAAACAAGAAAAGCAAAATGGAAAAAAAAAAAAGAGTTAAGTTCTAAACTCCTTGTGATTTTTTGGAAGACGAAGACAAAGAAGTTTGATAAAGATGAGGACGGTATAAAAGATCTAATATCACTATTTTAGGGTTTGTTATTTCTTCAATGGGACCTTCAAAAAAATGGAAAAATAGGAAAGAAAAAAAGCCCTTTGTTTTGGAAATTGAATTCTGCCCCCTGACATCCTTTCATAGAAAGGGAGAAATTAATTGATGTATTTATTGGATCCGTCGGGACTGACGGGGCTCGAACCCGCAGCTTCCGCCTTGACAGGGCGGTGCTCTGACCAATTGAACTACAATCCCAGGGAAATAAGGGATCTATCAGAAAATTTTATTATTTTTTGATCTTCGTATTTCGTATGGGGTATTTCGGAAGGACAAGGGGGTTATACCATCTCATGGTAGATTGGCGAATTTTTGGGCCGAGCTGGATTTGAACCAGCGTAGGCATATTGCCAACGAATTTACAGTCCGTCCCCATTAACCGCTCGGGCATCGACCCAGGAAGAATCCACTTTAGGCTTATTGGTAATCCATGATCAACTTCCTTTCGTAGTACCCTACCCCCAGGGGAATTCGAATCCCCGCTGCCTCCTTGAAAGAGAGATGTCCTAAACCACTAGACGATGGGGGCCGACTTGCCCAACCGCCCTCATACTA